CCGTACGTTCATCACAGAATATTTCTAGGTCCCAATACACCCAATGCCAGATAGCTGCCAAGAAGCACAAGCCAGAAAACAAAATATGTGCCCCTGCCACGCCTTCATAACTCCAAATGCCCGGATTCGTTATAGTTCCTCCCGAGATACTCCAACCCCCCCACGAATTGGTTATTCCTAAACGAGTCATGAAGGGTATAACGAACATGCCTTGTCTCCACATTGGATCAAGAACAGGGTCAGAGGGATCAAAAACCGCTAATTCATATAGAGCCATCGAGCCGGCCCAACCAGAAACTAGAGCTGTATGCATTATATGGACAGAAAGTAATCGACCGGGATCATTCAATACAACAGTATGAACACGATACCAAGGCAAACCCATGTAAATACCCCTTTCTGAAAAAGAAATAGACATTATGTAACTTTATCGCATTGGAAAAGACTAGACCGTGTATTTCACCTGTTCGGTAGATTTTGTATAGGAAAAGATTTATATTTATTTGTATTCCCTTCTTTTATTTTTAATGAAATAGAATAGAAAGAATTTGAAAATAGAAAGAGAAGGGAACAATTCTATTTATTTCTATTTAGAAGAACAAAGAGAAACAGATCTTATTCTATACTCGATAAGTACCAATACGCAATGGGAGGATTTTAAGGGAAAAAGAATGCTGCATAGATACTTTTTATAATTCGAAATCATTCGAACAATCGGCTGATCCGATCGATCCCGTTCGTTACAATTTTTCTTTATTCATTCTGTCTTCCTCTATGAACCTTCCAGTCCTATATTCCTATATATAAAGTATATACTAATATTCTAAATTAGAATCTATATACTTAATATATACTCTAATTCTATCTAGATAATAATCTATCTATCTAATAATATTAGATCTAATAATATTAAGTTCTATTTTCTATAATATATAGAATAGATTCTATTAGAATTTAGAATATAGAAATTTAGAATATAGAAATATGCTAATACTACTAATACTAATCTTATATATATAAGATATAAAATATATAAAAATAGAAAAGAAAAAGAAAGAGAAAAAATGATGAAGACAATAAAACCCATTGTTACGTTTCCATATTAAAGTAAAGTATAGTACTTCATTTTTTCTTTATCTTAATGCCCATTGGTGTTCCAAAAGTACCTTTTCGGAATCCTGGAGAGGAAGATGCAGCTTGGGTTGACGTATAGTGCGACTTGTCAGACATATGGGTCATATGGTATTTCCCCATTATCTCCCCCGATCGAGTATTCTCTATTTCGCCCAATCCAATAAATATAGATTCAATCTTGTATTGATTGAACAATCAATAATTCGGAGCGTGAAGCACAATAATTCCTATTGGGGATGAATATTATCAATTCAAATAATTGATGGTTTACTTGGACTGATAAAGTATCCAGGCTCCGTTCAGAGAATACCAAATTGGAAATGGTAAGAGTAAAAGTAATAGAATGGGAGTGTAAATGTAGTAATATAAATAAGAAATATTAAATAAAGAATATAAAAATAAAATATAAATTGAATTAAAGTATTAATAAATTATGAAATTCATTAATAATTCAATAGAAATTAATAATGAAATAGAATATTCTAATATAATCTATTATGTAGAATATATGATGATTACACGATTACCACTTGTATCATAGACTATTACTATACTTACTATAGGTATAGTATAAAACTGCCTACCAATGGAGTAGTATTATTAATACATCGAATATTTTGGGGAAAGTTATGAAACAATTGAAAAAAAAAGAAGTGGTACTGGAATCATTTGACCTATATGCGCAAATGGAATTCGGGCAAATCTTCCCCCGGAGTAGAACAAGAACCTAAAAGAATTGAAAGGGTCCATTCAGGAACAAGAAAATTACATCGTAATTTGAATTTCGATGAAACAATACATCAATGAGAAGTTAGTTCAATAAGTTCATAAAATTCTTTTTGATTTTCTACATTATAGAATATAGGGAAGGGGAAGGAGGGCAAAACTCATGTTAAAAAAAAAAAGAAATAGGACTGGAATCAATACATTGATTTTTTTTTCGCAATTCTTTCGAACCGTATGCATCCAAAGGTGCACGTACGGTTCCTCAGGGATACAATTTTGCCCTAATCAACCGACTTCATCGAGAAAGATTACTTTTTTTAGGTCAAGAGGTTGATAGCGAGATATCGAATCAACTTGTTGGTCTCATGGTATATCTCAGCATAGAAGATGATACTAGGGATCTTTATTTGTTTATAAATTCTCCAGGCGGATGGGTAATACCAGGAATAGCCATTTATGATACTATGCAATTTGTGTCACCGGATGTACATACAGTATGTATGGGATTAGCCGCTTCAATGGGATCTTTCATTCTGGTTGGAGGAGAAATTACCAAACGTCTAGCATTCCCTCACGCTTGGCGCCAATGAGTTTTTTTATTTGAGAAAAAAATACTATGCCTTCGCTGTATCGAATATGAATCAAATAAAGAATAAGTAATAATAGCATGGCACTCCGAGTTCGATATGAACAAACCATTAGTGTTTTTTTTCTAACATGAGATTTTGTATCGAGATAGTAGTATGAAAGAAGGGTTATTCCCAAGTTGATTTTATGTGTCAAGCAAGAGTCAATTTCAGCGTCACAAACCATTATTCTTCCACACCAGAAGTATCTTTCTTATTTTTATGTTATGAGAGAAAGAGTAAAAAAAATGGAAAAAATCATTTTCTCCTTCTTGAATCATATCAAAAAGAAACTTTGGGATTGCTAAACCACAGATGAGATAAATAGATAAACATATAAAGCAACAGAACCATCATAGTATCTTTTTTACTACTACGAAAGGAAGGGTGGTAAATGGATCATTTAACGATTTGGATCGGATGGGTTCTTTTTCTTCTTTTCGATAGAATTTCTTCTATCGAAAAAATAAATTCCATTGCAGAGCCGTATGCAATGTACAAAAGATGCCCGTACGGTTGTTTAATTCTATTTTTTATTGTTATTTTGATTACCCCTTACTTTAACCCAATCGTGCGATATATAGATAGAAGAACCATTCATGATGTTATATCAATATCATCAGGGTTATGATTCACCAACCTGCTAGTTCTTTTTACGAGGCACAAGCAGGGGATTTTATCCTGGAAGCAGAAGAACTATTGAAGCTTCGCGAAACTCTCACAAAAGTTTATGTACAAAGAACGGGCAACCCTTTATGGGTTATATCCGAAGATATGGAAAGGGATGTTTTTATGTCAGCAACAGAAGCCCAAACTCATGGCATCGTTGATCTTGTAGCGATCGAAAATGAAAATACTAGGTATTCCATATAAATATACGAATTCCGTTTAAAAATTCGAAATTTCCGTGTGAATAGAAATCATTCATAATCATCAACCATCAGGTTAAGATCGATCTAAGCCAACCGCTCTATTCTATCTAGAATGAGATTCTATAGACACGCCATGCCAACCATTAAACAACTTATTAGAAACGCAAGACAGCCAATAAGAAATGTCACGAAATCTCCCGCTCTTCGAGGATGTCCTCAGCGTCGAGGAACATGTACTAGGGTGTATGTGCGACTCGTTCAGTTCAGATTATGATGAGTTTGAAGAAATGCAAAAGTATCAACGACCACTATCAATGAATTAGGATAGATAGAGTGGAAGACGACCATTTCATTTACTAGTATATAAAAATGAAGATCTATCATCTACTTAATTATGTTATGAATTTATGGTTTCTATTGGTGCAAATCCAATCACTCCGTTTGAGATGAGAAGGAATTCTCCATTGGTAACAAATAGTTATCCATTAAGCGGAGGAAAAAGGTTATGCTCCTATTCCTTTTCTTGAAAAAACGGACTAACAGGGTCAGCTACCTAGCGAACTTTCAGAATTAAATGCCGTCACTGTATGGATAGCTTTTTTTGTGAAAAGGACTATTACTTTCTAATTAGAATTAAAAAAAGAATTCTAATTGAAAAATGGATGGGTAGAGCCAAAGAGTGTGAACTATACAAGTTCACAATAAAATGAAATGAAATGAAAGAAGAGGCTCCGGTGTATAGAGAGGGCCTCACCGTTTTAGAAGTTGCCATAGAAACGAGGAAACCCACTATTCTTTTTTCTTTAGTAGCAGTCGAATTTCTTATTTCCAGGCGAGATACCTTGAAGAAAGAAAAAATCGTGGTCGGGAAGGTCATAGTCGCAAAAGCCATTGGAATTTATATTTTATATATTGGAAGAATCCGTTTTGTTATTAATTGACCGGAAGAAAAGGATGGCTGAAAGAAGAGAAATCAATTAGTTATTCAAGAAAGTTTCATTTGATTCAATGACCAGAGTTAAACGAGGATATACAGCTCGGAGACGTCGAAAAAAGATTCGTTTATTTGCATCAACCTTTATAGGGGCTCATTCAAGACTTACTCGAACGACTACTCAACAAAGAATGAGAGCTTTGGTTTCCTCTCATCGAGATAGGAGCAGGAAAAAGAGAGATTTTCGTCGTTTGTGGATCACTCGGATAAATGCGGTAACTCGTGAGGATAGGCTATTCTATAGTTATAGCCTATTCATCAACAATCTGTACAAGAGACAATTGCTTCTGAATCGTAAAATACTTGCGCAAATAGCCCTATCAAATAAGAATTGTTTTGATATTATTTCAAATAAAATCATCAATCAAAAAGAAAAAAAAATACAAATCAAATAAAGGAATAAAAGAATCTTAATAGAATCTATTATACATGAAACAAGAATGATTGAAACAGGATTTCCCGGAGAAAGGACTCCGGGAAGATAGAAGAAAAAGAAATTAAGATTTGAGTAGTAGGAATAAACGAACATTTTTCAATAAAAAAAGATTTCTTTCCCATTTTTCCTTTTTTATAATACAAGAATCAAATCTGGATTCTAGTTTTTTCGAGCAAAAAATTAATATAAGCTTGAGTTCCGATTGGAGTTTTGAGGAGTATATCTATTTATTTTTGATTCTAGGACCAGTAGTTCTAGGGATCGACTCCACTCTCTCCAATTGTTTCTCATTATTACGAAAAGGTAACAAAGATAAAATACGAGCTTGTTTTATAGCAAGAGTAATTAATCGTTGTTGTTTCAAGGTCAACCTATTCGTCCGTCTAGATAAGATTTTTCCTTGTTCACTAAGAAATCGACTAATTAAACTCATGTTTCTATAATCGATTCGATCCCCCGATCCAATTGGGGGTAAACGCCTACGAAAAGATCGCTTGGATTTACGAAAAGGTTGTTTGGATTTATCCATGGTTTGCTTATTCCTTGTTTGTTTATTCCTTCTATATAAAAGAATCTATAAAATAGAATTCTCTTTTTTTCTTATTCATTTAAGATTCGACCAAAATAGGATTTGGTTTGTATTATATATGTTAAGATGTAAAGCTCTTACTCTTCCCGCTACTTGGAAAAATCACACACACATTCCGTTCCACCTATTTCTTTATTTCCCCATGAATCGTATACTTTTGACAATAGCGACAAAATTTTCGAAATTCTAGTCGATTGGGTGTATTGTGTCGATTCTTTTGAGTAATATATCTAGAAATACCCGGCGATTCTTTATTGACACCCTTTCGAACACAACAGGTACATTCTAAAATCACTATAATTCTGATATCTTTACCCTTGGCCATGAACCTCCTTTTCATTTTGGATCGACTTCACTTTAGAACTCTCTTCATTTTCTTTTTGATCCGAACAAATCAAAATAAAAAAAAAAAGAATCTATATTCTATATCTAGACTATATTAATAAAAGTTACTAACTAGAAATGGAATTTTTAAATATTTTCTTTTTCGAATTATTAGAATTCGAATGACTTCGGAGTACTATAATCTAAAATAGAATTACTATGAATTACTATAACTATAAAGAAAAAGAGTCATATTCATTAATAGAAGAATATTAAGAATATCGTAATAATTAATGAATACAATTTTTTCTAACTATGAATTATTCCTATCCTAATCTCAGTATTTTATTCTTTCTATGTTAAAATTTCGTCGCCCCTAGACTGGATCCACATTTCCATTTCTTTTCCCCCAAATTCTATCGTAGATTCACTATATTTTGACTGAGGTTCGATACACTCTTTCTCTTTCTTTTTTTTTAGGATAGGAAAGAAAAAGGAAGCAAAATTGGAGCCATGTTATGTAGAATTGTATCTCAAATCTTCTTCATTTCTTCACAGATCAATACAATAATTCAATCAGGATGAAAAAAAGGGGAATGACAAGGCATCCGGAAATAAACGATTAATTTCTATCAATAGACCTGCTAAAGACCCAAACCATAGAGTGGTTAGCACAGGTGCCGTTGAGAGATATGTTTTTATATCTCGCATTGAAAATCCTCCTTCTTCTTTTATTTTCTATTTTTTTTCTTATTTATTTTAATTCTTTATTTGTATTGTATATTGTAATACATATATAGTCCTAGTTCGATATTCTAATACATCGATCATAGATAACCTGATATTTTAGTTCAAGATCATTTGTTTTTGCTTGAAATAAAATTAGAATTAGGAATTACTAACTAAAATGCATATGTACAATGACCCAGCAGATTCAATTTTGCCGCTCCCTAAAAAAATGACAAGAACATTCTCTACCTATCTATATAGGTAGAGCAAAAAAGAAGGATGTGGAAAACAAGACATGTATTTTATACAATGACACTGTACAACAATTTTTAAAAGGGATGTAGCGCAGCTTGGTAGCGCGTTTGTTTTGGGTACAAAATGTCACAGGTTCAAATCCTGTCATCCCTACCTATTCTTTCTCCTATGGACAGTTACGAGGGATTCATTGAGTAAGATCGGGAAATTTTGGACATAATCTTTCGTTTGTACATACTATATGTACATGTATACAAGACCCCTCGGGGGTAAAAAAATCCTTTTCTTTACACTTTACAATCGTATCTACTGTTAGAGGATATAAGAAAGCGCTCTTAGTTCAGTTCGGTAGAACGCGGGTCTCCAAAACCCGATGTCGTAGGTTCAAATCCTACAGAGCGTGATTCCGTTTATGTTATGTCGAATTACAATGAAATAACTTAACAAAACAAAGTCTAATTGCAACTTAAATTAGACCTCCTACAAGGAGGAGGTCAATCAAAAAAAGAAATGTTACTCAATCAAAGGTCCAACTGATCACCGCGCCTGTATTGTAAATATGCAGTTACAAATAATCCTGTTAAAGTAATAGGAATTAGACCTAAGACGATTCCAAATAGAAAAACTTCAATCATTTCAATTTGTTTTAGGGAATAAAAAGAGAGGTAAGATCTATCCCTAAATATTAATCTGAATTATCCGTGAATCTCAATGACCGGGAATTTACAATTGAGAACCATAGAATACCTGAAATAAAATATTCTGGGAGGCTTTGATTTTGATTTTGATTTTTGTAAATTGTTTATTGAATTTCA